TATATCATTTTTCTTTCTTATAATAGCTTTTGTTATAACAACTACTACACAAATAGAAAGACTATATTTCTAAAAGTTCTAACATTTGGATTATTGTATCCAAAATATCAGATCAGCGAGATTTGCACTCACATAATCTTCTCCCAAAGAAGATATTCTACTAATTAAATTATGATCTGTTATATTTTTACATTAAAATAGATAAATTAAACGTTTAATACTTCCTATTTCAATTAATTAATATTTATTTTTATTTATAAAAGAGCCATACGCTCTACCTTGAAAAACAATAATAAATATTATATGTGTATAATAGTATAATAAAGAAATAAATTATATTTACAATAGGAAATTATAATGTAATTATCACAATCAAACAAATGTATTAATATATTTACTATACCTAAAAAGCATAAATTATTATAATATTAGTACCACTTAATATATTATCGTATAAACCTTAATATATAACAATATGCTAAATAACCTTAATAATTTAAGTTTATATGTAAGACATTAACTTATAAGATGAAGAGAAATCTAGCATTAATCGCTCATTTTGTCACAAGAGTACTTGGACTCGAACCAAGAATTTGAAGGTTGAAGCTTCCTATTTTACCAATTAAACTACACTCTTTCTTCTTAATTTAGCTTTGTGTAAACTAAGAAAGTTAAAACAGAGAATATCCGATTCGAACGGATGTGGCTATCACTAACCGAGCAAAACTCAAACTTGCCGCCTTAGACCACTCGGCCAATTCTCTTACTAAAACTCTAAGATGTAATATCATTTAATTATATTTTTAATTCCTCAGCGGATCGAACGCTGATATCATTCTTATCAAAAATGCACTCTACCTGTTAAGTTAAGGAATTTTGAGAAATAAAGGATTTGAACCTTTAACATTTTGTGTGTAAAACAAATATTCCGCCAATTGAATTAATTTCCCTATTACGTTCTTGTTTTATAGTTATGATTATAGCACCAGTCATCGCTAATAATAAAATTATACTAGCAATAAATAACCACATATTGTAAGAAGTATATAATATATTTCCTATTGTAGATATATGACTTGTTTCTGTCATATTTACATCCCAACTATTACTTGTTACAAACATGACATTAGTCGTGTTTATGTCTGTATTTTTATTTATATGAGTTATAATATCATTATATTTACTTGTAGGTAAATGATATATTAAATTACTTATTTTACTATTATAACTATTAACTATAGCTACATAGTAAGGTAATAATTGAAACATTGTATAATTTAAGAATATTGTTACAAACAAGGCTAAAGGAATACTATTCCAATTATTACTTTGTAACTCACTTGTTCTTATATTAATTAACATAAGAATAAATAAGAACAATATAGATACTGCCCCTATGTATACAATTAAATAAGAGAAACCTATAAAAGTTAATCCTGATAATATTAAATATACAGAAATAGATGCAAATAATCCTATTAAAGATAGAAGAGATGCAATAGGGTTTTTATTAACTATAACTGCTATTCCAAATAATAATGCTATTATGCTTAAAATATCTAGATACTCTACTGAATATCCATTTGATAATATATCATAAATGGCCAATAATTGATTCATTTTTATTTTTTGTTTAACCTAAAAATAGGGAAAATATAATGATATTGAATAATTTATATAGCTTATTAACGTTAAGCAATTCACGAATACGGATAGTCAGATTTGAACTGACACACGCCGAGTGGAAATCGGTAAGTCTTCCTATTTTAATTATAAACACCTTTAAATCCAGCTCAAACAAATAATTTGTAAAATTATTTGTTTTACCTTACCCGTTTATGTTAAAAATATTTAACACATTATATAAAATTTATATTAATTGATTATTTTAATCCAGGTAAAAATCTAAATTTATTTATACAATTAAAGGCATTTTGTTGACAAAATTTTTTATAATCCATGTTACATAAAATCATCATATATGAAGATAATCTAAAATCTATAGGACTGACCATATGAGATTTTTGTGAACTACCTCTTACTATATTTACTTCTTTTCCATCAATTACTGCAAATAGATCTTGAAGATATGAATAGCTACCGTCTCTTAATATATATAAAGTATTTTTGTTATACTTTCAGAAATCGTGATCTGAATTATCTAATATTTTTTCTAAAAATAATTTTATACCTATTTCTATATATACTATTTTAGAAGGTTCTTTTATTTCTAAAATTTCACATTCATGTTTCTCATCTATAGTTATAGAAACTATATATAATACATTTAAATTCATATTATGAGATAAACAAGCGATATTATATAAAGTATTTTCTATTAGTTTATTTATTACTACCATTTTAGTAGTTAAATGCATTGTGTCTTTATTTTTTGCATTATTAGTTATTGTTAATAAAAAGATTAAATCCTTATTACTAATCTTTAAATTATATGCTCCACGAGTTATTTAAATATTTCATCATCATTTTTTTTTTATTTTTCTTATACAAAAGGGTCATTTTCACCCTACTTATTAGTAATGAACATAATAAAAGTTCTATACTATGAGAAGAATTGAAGCTTTTATTCAAATCTATCAATATTTATTGATCGTATTAATTATACTATTCTTCTTTATGAATGATAAAAATTCATGAACAAAAACAACAAAAGCAACAAATCCTGAATAATAAGTAATAGTAACTAAAGTTAAATATTCTGTAAATACGTTAATACCTAAAAAATTATTAATTAGGTATCTAGATGTAAAACCAACAAAAATATAACTATAATTTTACTTAAATTTACAGGGGGGGGGGGAAAAAAATCTTTTTAATAAAATGTAATAATATTTAATATTTTTTGCATTTTAGTTATAATAATTTTCTAAAAAAGAAGCAAAATCTTCTAATAAAAGTCATATACTTTATGAACATTATGGTTGCAATCCAAAATATAAAGTAACATCTCAATACTTTATGAATTTATTATAATTGAATACTATAATAGTTACAAGTAACTATCTCATATTTTTCATCTAAAGTATAAAGAATAACAAGATTTCTTTCTATTAATACATCATTATCTAAAGCTCTATCTACTACAACGTGATAAACAGTCTTAATCTGAGTTTGAAGAAATATCAATAAATCATTAGAAGAAGACAAATGTATCTCTTCCAAGCTAATAGCAATAGAAAGAATAGTTATTTCTGTTTTAAAATATTTAATTATTTTTTTGCATTTTAATTATAATAATTTAAATAAAAGGGAACAATACTTCCCACTATAAAAGGAGAAGATTTGAACATCTTAACATATGCTATTTATTTAATGTTTATTATACCTATAATACCTTTTCTTTATATATATATTAACATATTTCACTATCAGCTCTAATAACTTTCTCTTAAATTAAAATTTATAAGAAAGATTTCATAAAGTGTTAATTTATAGTTAAATTATTTATAATTTTTATGAAAAATTTTTATAAGAATAATTTTTATAAGAATACCGGAGATTCGAACCCGGATTTGTAACATGGAACGCTACGGTTTTACCCTTAAACTATACTCTCTTTTTATCTTACAATCAGTCAGACTCGAACTGACAATACTCGTTTGGTAAACGAAAAGTTTTCCTTTAACTTATGATTGTTATTTATAATATAACTAATTATATTATAAATATTGATACTAACATCAAAATACTTACTAAACATAAATTTTATACTTATTCTTATATAATTTTCCTGATTTTATATAATTAGAAACGGTAGTTACAGATAATATTACATTATATTCCATTCCTAAATATCTAGCAGTACTTCTCTTACTATTAAATTCTTTAACCGTATTATCTAAAAAATTTAATACTTTTATCAATTTATCTTGATTATTTAAAGACATATTTATCTTAGAAATATTATCTTTAGTATTAATTATTAAATAAGTATCCTTCAACAATTTATTACTATTAATATAATCTAATAAAGAAGTTTTGCTAATATTTAACTTTCTAGCTGCTTCACGAATAGAAGGATATTTAGTTATAATATTATTCTTTTTATTAATAATTATAATTTCATATCCATATCTTGTTATTAATTTACGATTTTTAAATTTTAATAATGTTTCTGGAGAATGTTTGAAACCTAAATTAGAACCAGCTATTTTTAATATATTGTATTCAGGTTTTAATAAGTCAAAATAATATTGTTCTCTGCTTATTAAAATTTTCTTATCACAATATTCAAGAATTTTTAATTTAAAATTAATATGACCATATTTCAATAAAGCTCTATAAATACGACTATTGCTAATAAGCAATCTTTTTTCCATTCATTTGATGGAAAAATATGCTTTCAATCTTTGAGTTAAATTAATAGAAGAACCTACATAACTTTCGTTATTTACTTTATTTATTCATATATATATACCAATTTTATCTTTATTATCTCTAAAAATTTTATATTTATCTAATAAAGGATTGTTATAAACAATACTGGGTACAGACTCTCCTCGAATCTAATTTAATATTTTGTAAGTTAAGTTGATTTTTTAAAGTTTTCATATCTTTGTTATTTTATAATAAAAAGGGACATTTTTCCCTATATCCGTTTTTAGAGAAAAGTTTTCTCTAAAAATACTACTTTTTAAATTAAGATCCCCAATAATACATTGAAACATATAAGAATAACCATACAACATCAACAAAATGCCAGTATAATATACCACCTTCATAACCAAGATGATGGTGGTCAGTTAAGTGATATGCTAAAATTCTCCATAGACCTACAGCTAAAAATATCGTTCCTATAATAACGTGGAAACCATGGACAAAAATTTGCTATAAAGGCTCTTTATCCTTTATTTTCATTTCGTTAAAAATGAGTTAGACTATATCATCAACTTAATATTTAATTAAGTTGTAAGGTTTTCGTGGTAAGATATTGTTGATAATACTCACTTACTAGTCGTTGAACCTTTGTAAATTTATCGTATATAAATACAGTTTACATTTAAGTATAACGATTTATCTAATTTACACTTGGCTGCGTATTGTATCAAATAATATTATATTATATTATATTATATTTGACAGTTCCATGCAATTTACCTTATATTTTTTTTATTAATTTAACGTATTTTCTTATTCTTTATTAATATTATTTTATTTAAACCTTCTTTTGTTAAATGTTCTTTATTTGACATTAGTAAAGATACTTCTTTAAATTTATTGAAATTTTCTTGTTTTTGAGTAATTAAAGTATTTTTAAATATGGGAATAATTTTTTATATTAAATCTTTTATACTATAAACTACTAATCTTATATCTTCTCTTGTATGTACTTTTTCTAAAATACCACAATTTAAATAGTAAATAAATCAGTATCTCTTTAATGCTGACTTATAAAAAAAGATAAAGCAACTTGATTAGATTTAGCTACTCTAATATAAAAGCATCCTTCAGCATCTACAAAACCTATCAATCATCAAACAGATTTAATAGTTTGTTTTTCAATAACAGGTCTTATTATTTCTGCTATATTAGGATACAGTATTTTTATATTAACACTCAAACCTCTACCCATCGAATTTTTATAGATAATATTTTTAGTACCCCTTGTCCAGTTAAGTGTTGTTTACAACTAATTAGATTAATTACATCCGTAAACAATATAAAATCTCTTTGCTTTTGAGTAATTAAAGGATATTTTTTTTTAATGTGGTATAATTACAGTTGTTAAATATTTAAGAGAACTAACTGCATAAACTGCAGTTTTCTTATTGTCTCTTAATCTTATTTGTACTGATCCAATATTGAAATAAGCTTTCATCATATTTAATACTTCTATATCTCTAATATATAGTTCTATTGAAAAAATAGGTAAGACTCTAACTTTTATATTTCTCGATTTATCTATTGTTGTTCTTATTAAAAAATATGACTATCCATCTGAAAATCCTGTAATTCAATAAGGTTCTAATAAATTAACATTTTTATTGTTTAAACTTGTATAATATTTTTTTAAATAAGAATTTACATTGAAAGCGAAGCTTCCTATATTTTTGTTAAATATAATATGGGCTCCATAAATAAACCCTGTTCCAAAAAAGAAACATGTACCAAATACACCGTCACTTATAGTAAATGATGAAACGCTATATTCTATACCTTGAAATAGAGTGAAAATTAATGCTAATAATACAGTAAATATTGTACCGTATAAAGCTCCTTTTCTATCACCTTTAATTAAAGAATGGTGAGCATAAGTAATTGTTGCACCACTAGATAATAATATTACTGTATTTAATAAAGGTAATTCAAAAGGGTTAATAGGGTCTATACCCATAGGAGGCCATTGAGCACCTAATTCAACAGTAGGTGTTAATGCGCTATGGAAGAATGCCCAGAAAATAGCTACGAAAAAACAAGCTTCAGATACTATAAATAGTATAACACCTAAATTTAGGCCTTTTTGCACAGCCAGGGTGTGGTTACCTAAATATGTCAAATGGTAATAGACAAAAAGTCCTATATGAGCTGGCGCTATTACTCATAAGGACTGGAATCAATCTAGAAAAAGTAATTAAGTATATAAAGGATAAGATTTATTATATTTATTTAATTTATTATAAATTAAGTTATTTATTGTAAATATTTAAATTGTTAAGATGGTATCAATTAAATTCTGTACGTTGGTTATTCATAGAGTTTTTAATGTCACGTATTTCAATAATTTCTTCTCTTGTTAATCTCTTCCCTAAATAATTTAATCCTTTATAAAAGGATAAATAATTAAGGTGTTTACTAGACATTAAAGGAAATTTACTTAAATAAGTAGTTATGATATAGTGCTTTCTGTCCGATTGAGCAAAAAATACAAGCATATTAGATGGGTTTTTAAATAATAAACTATTACATATTTTACGATTTAAATTAACTTTAAAAAATTCGGCTAATTCTGTCATGAAGTTAACATTAGATTCACCTGTAGTTCTATTAAGCTCACTTTGATTTATAGAAAATATACATTGTACTCTACCTCGTGATTCTGAGCTATCTGACCCATAACTACCAGTTAATTTTATAGAAAAATGGCCATCGGCGTCTATGAAACCGGCTAACCATGCATTCGAATCTAAACTGCTAGTATCTAATGGTAATTTTAACAAATTAGCTTCTCTTCATTTATTTAAATTATCAATAGCATGATGTAAAGCTAATATTTTTGGTGTTCTAAATTTCCCATTAATAAGATTTATTATTCTAATAACAGCCTCCGAACTTGTTATGCTATATCTATATACTTCATTTTTCTCTTTATAAATAACACCTGTATTAAGAATTTTATTCAATTTTTCATACATAAAAATTTCATTTTTACCATAAGTAAAAACTATTTTAGGTGAAACACTTTCTTTTTCTCCTTTTCTAAGTATGATAGACCCATCTCCTTCAATTAATCCAGCAAGATAGTAACCAAGTTGATGATTATTAGCATTAGTACTATTTAGCTGATTTAGCTTGCTTATTATATATAATCTGTTATTATATAAATATGAATATGTCTTAACTCCCTTATAATTTAACTTACATAAAGTTAATATTTTCGTATGATTTCCTAAAAATGTCATAAAAAATATATCTCTATATTTATTGGACTATATCTTAATTAATAGGTTTTTAACGTATTAATTTTTAACGTTTAGTCTCTGAAGATACTGAAAGATATTTATCCGTTTCTCAGTTTCCTGCTGATCATCCTTAAATAAGGGTTTTCCAGCAATTGGTTAAATTTAAAGAAGGCACATACAACCTATTATAATTTATTTATTAAAGCTCTTATTTTCAATATTCCTTCTTCAGAAAGATGTTTCTTAGATACTATCATGTTATAAACAATTTCCCAGCTTTTAAAATCATTAAGTTTATTACCAATTAAAGGGTATTTATTAAAATAGCAAACAAGTGATTGAATATTGCTTATAGATGAAACATATAAAGATAATAGCTCCGAGTTGGAATTATTTTTATAACTTTTCAGATTACAAGATAAAAATAAAGCTAAATTTTCCATAAAAGGTATCATACAGGTAGACGTAGGTTTATCATATGCACGTTGATCTAATCTAAACTTTAAGGAAATATTTGCACTTACAATTTTATTATGAACTTCTGATTTAGATTTACTTTCTATATATTTTATACCAAAATGTCCATCTGCTTCTGTGAAGCCCGTAAATCAACTATTATCTTTTAAATTGGAATTATCCAACAAACTTTCAGGAATAGTTAAAGAATATTTAGTGTTAATAAAATTAATTAAATCATTAAATCTTTTATTTTTAGGTGTTCTGAACTTTCCATGTAAAAGATTAATTATATGTATAATACCTTTTATATCTCCAATAATATAACGTATAACATTCTTCCCCGAAGTTTGAAAACGTCCTATGTTCCCTAATTCTGATTGTATAAAAGTATACATACCTAAATTATTAACATGTGAAGTTAAAACTATTCTAGGATTAAGTACTCTATTGAAAGTTGTAACACCTAAGGAAGGAATAGATATATGACCATCTCCTTCCAAAAGACCAGCTAAATAATAACCTAAATCATCTTTATGGTTCGCAAAGATTCTAATATTATTTTTATCTTTGTAATCATTTAAAACTTTATTTATATATTCAATAGAAATTGCTTTTGAAATATTTAAATTATAATAAGAAGTAATTTTAGTATTCGGTTTACCTTCTGAGATTATATCTCTAAACCATAAAGCCATAGATATTGCTACCATGGCTAAAGCTATATAGAAGAATATATAGCTGTTATTAAAAAGATGCATAGATAATGCAGCATTTACTGTTAAAGAAAATAAGCAGATACTTGTATATAGTGGCCACGGAGAAGGTGACACTAAATGGAAAGGATGATCTTGAAAATTACTTCTTACTAAATTTGTCATTTTTATAAATAAAAAAATTACAGCTTATAACATTGATTTAAAAGCCTCTAAAATGAATCGAACATTTATCATAATATTAACAGTATTATGCTCTACCGTTGAGCTATAGAGGCTTATACTAAATAATTGTTATCTAGTAATTAAAAAAATTAGATAATTATCTATTCTGATGGAAATAAATAAACTTGTCTAAATGATTATATAATTCAGTAATAAAATAACATTCAAATCCTAAAGCTATAAATAATAGTATAAAAATTATAAAAATATATATATTGCTAGTTTTTTTATTAAATTTGATCAATTTAATTAACAAATTATTTAATTTATTACCAATTAAATAATTTAACTTGATATTTTCTTCTTTTAAATAAAATTTAAAAAGTATCATGCTAAATAAAATGATAATTAAGCTTAAAGATATACCAATGATAGTATTCATGGATAATAATAATAATTTCAATTCACTTAAATTATTAAATCCTTCACCTATAAATTTATTTACACCCTCAATTTTCGTATCACTTGAAATTGTATTACTAGTAATTAAAGGATTTTTACCTTCATCATAGTTAGGTATGGAAGCATTAACTATTTTATTAATAACTGAAGTACCTATATGAATTCCACCAGCCAAGCCTGCAGAACCTAATACTATCCCAGCCTTTTGTATAGGGGGCATGCTAGATTTACTAATAGCTTTAGCAACTGCTCCTGATACACCAGCAATAGTACCTGCTACTCCTATATTACGTCCTAATACTTCAGCAGCATCTCTAGTAACTTCAATACTACCGCCAATATTCAGACTATTTGAAATATTTTTGTTATTATCATCTATAAATAATACAATATTATTATTTACAGTAAAGATATCAGTGTTAAATAATACAACAATAAAAATTACTAATCAAATAGGAGTTAAAATTTGTAAAAACTTAATTAATTTATTATTGGATAATAAAAAATCATCCAAATAAAATAAAGTAATGTTAAGAAACATAATAAAAGTCAATAAACTTAAAATTATATTCTCTATATATAAATTATATGTACAAAACATGTTTAAATAAATAATTAAAAATACAGCTTCATATATTGATTTAAATACCTTTAAGATGAGTCGAACATCTATCATACTATTAAACTCTACCCTTGAGCTATAAAGATTATTTAAAAAGAAAAGTATGAATTATTAGCACGGAAAAGAGGTGAATTGAACACCTAAGTGCATAAAGCACAGCATATAGCAAATGCATTACCCTACCAATGGAATACTTTTCCTATTACGAATTAGATCAGGATCGAACCGACATCTATTTCCGTGACAGGGAAATCCTTTACCTATTAAGTTACTAATTCCAGTATACATGAATTTAGGAGACAAGAGATTCGAACTCTTAAAACAATTATTGTACTAAATTTACAGTTTAGCCCTTCTTGCCGATAAAGGAACCCTCCTTTATATAATATAATGGAATATATTATATATTAAATTATGGTTAATATTAATTAATCCCGTGCAACTTCCACTACACGAACCGTATTTCGACTTAACACTAATTAGAACCACGCATACGAAGATTCATAATAATAGAATATACAAAACCTACATGTTTTTTTTACTAATCATTAAGAAAGCAAACTTATTGCGCATGCTCTTTTCAGCATGTGACGAGTGGTTAGTACCAATCCAAGGTTAATTCACCGTGACATGGTGATTCACGATTACTAGTAATTACTTATTCATATAGTCGAGTTTCAGACTACAATCCTTAAAACTTATATCCTATTTTTTGAGATTAGCTTAAATTCACATTTTTGCATCTCTTTGTTTAGGAATATGTGGCACGTCTATAGCCCACAATATTAAGGCCATGATGACTTGTCTTTGTCCCCTTTTTCTTTCCAAATTCCAGGATCAAATGCTTTATAGTAAATATTAAAAAATAAAGCCAGGGATTACGTTAATTACATGGAAACCACAGTTTCACAACATTAACTGAAAACAGCCGTGCAACTCCTGTAATAATTATACAAATTGTGGTAAGGTTTTTCGTGGATCATCGAATTAAACAACATACTTCACTACTGGTGTCAGAAACGGTCTAGTGATTTCAGTTCCTGCGTTGCCACATTACTCTTGAGGTGAAATGCTTACACTTTCATTTATAGACCAAATAATGTTTAATAATTAGTTCCTTACTGATGAACTAAGTTATTAAATCTTAATTTAACCTATGGCATTCATCATTTACTGCAAAGACTACTTGGGTATCTAATCCTGTTTGTTCTCTGTGCCTTCGTCCTTCAACGTCAGTTTATACATAGAGGGCTGCCTTCGCCTTTACCGAGTCCCTTTGGGATCATAAAATTTCATCTCTCCTCCTCAAGTACTGCCCTCTTACATAAAACTCTAGTCAAGTACTAACATTATAGAAGCTATATTGACCGTCTAGGTACCCTTTAAACCTAATTAAGATGAATAACACTAGTCTCTTACGTATTACCGCGACTGCTGGCACGTAATTAGTCAAGACACAATATATATACTGTCATTATCAATATATAAACAAAGCTTTATTCAATTTTAATACAATCCTATAGATTATATTCTATGATACAATCAAAATAGGACTTGCCACTTCTCCAAGTTGCCAGTTCAGCCGTTAGGCCATTGACCAATATTCCTCACTGCTGTACTAACTTGCATTGGGGTTTTTTCAGACCCAATGTGGTCGATCAACCTTTCAGATTCGACTACGAGAGTTTCAGGCTAGTTAAGCCATCACCTTAACTACTACCTATCTCGAATATATTTATTATCCTCTTAAAGCGGGAATTTGTTTCCCTTTATTTATTATGAAGGATTTACCTACACTTTAAGGTCGGCGAATAATATAATTATACTCACCTGTACACCACTTTTTAATTTTTAACTTTAACTTTAACGTAACTTGCGCTACGTTATAGCGAGAATCTAGAAATTAAAACGTACGATTAGCATGTGTCAAGCACTTGGACAGTGTTCAATCAGAGCCATCACCAAACTCAGCTATTATTTTTGATATAAAATTTATTTACATCACTATAAGTTCTAATATTATAAATATAAGGAGAGTAATAAACTATATAATGTTATGTATATAAATACTATTCTAACTTAAAATTTATAACTGCTCGCTTTTTACGTTAACTTTGCTTTAGCAGCTGCAGCCAACTCGAATAATTAACTATTCATTTGTAATTTCTATTATTATAATTTATAATTTTAATTATTCCTAGTTTATAAGGATAAATCATTATTGTTTATATAATTTTCCTAACTAACTTGTTACTCTCACTTATAAATTTTTATTCTATTAATGTAAATCTAATCCATCTTTTATATAAGAACTAGATAATACTACAAATACTTGTGCCTGGATGAATGCTATAGCGAATTCTAATCCTGAGAATGCTATAATAAATAATAAAGGTATTAATCCTAATACGAAGAATATTATACCTGAATTCATTATGTTATAAACAAATCCACTTAAGATACTTAATAACATGTGACCTGCTGTTATATTAGCTGCTAATCTAAGTCCTAATGAAACATTTCTTGCTAAGTATGAAATGAACTCTATAGTTATTAATAAAGGTAAAAGACCTAAAGGACAACCAGCTGGTACTAATAATGAGAAGAATTTTAAACCATGTTTTTGGAATCCTAATATTGTTGCTCCTAATACTATTGTAAAACTAAGAGCAAATGTTAAAGCAAAATGACCTGTTGAAGCAAAGCTATATGGTATCATTCCGATTAAATTATTAATTAATATAAATACAAATAATGTATATATAAACGGGAAATATACTTGTCCATTTCTAGCATTTATTTGATTTGTAACTATATTATGTATTGTTACATATAAAGATTCTTGAGCTATAGACCAGTTGTTACTTACTAATTTGTTATAATTAGTTGCAACTAAGCTTAAGATTAATGTTATTAAGAATCCTAATAATAAGTAGAATCCTATATTTGTTAAGGATAGGTGTAGATTACCACCTAAAACTTCCAAGTTTAATATATCTCTTATTTCAAATTGATCTAAGGGACTTCTTATTTCTGTAAATAAATTTTGTGAAAACATAAGTAGTTTATATTACTACTATTATATATATATCTTTAAATAACTAAGTACTTATAGCATGAACACTATAAAAGGTATGTATATTAAATTTTGTTAATAAACATACGTGATAAGAATAAACGAACTATTCTTGGTAATATGTATTTAGATAATATGTACAATACTAATACTATTACAGCAAAAGCAAATACTATTTCATTCATATAATAAAAAGGTGTTAATTGTGGCATGTTTATTTTTCTTTTTATTTGTATAATACGTGTTTTATTTTAATCGTAAACAAATTGAAAGTATAAAAAATTTAATTATATACTATATATTAAACCATTCATAGAGTAGTCTAATACGTTTAATATTAATGAAGGGTATATACCGAATACTACAGTAAATACAACTAATATAAATAACATTATAAATTCTCTTTTGTTAACATCATACACACTTTCTTCTAGGAATCTAGTGAAAGAACCACCGAAAGCTGTTCTGTTAAACATGTAGATAGTATAAGCTGCAGAGAATACTATAGAAGAACAGGCAAATACTCCTAATACTGGTAATTTTTCTATTATTCCATAAAGTGACATAAATTCACCTATGAAATTTAGAGTTAAAGGAGCACCACAATTACCTAAAGCTAATATGAAGAATAATGTAGCAAAGATAGGCATTAATTGAGTAGCACCTCTATAGAAGTATATACTTCTAGTTCCAGTTCTATCATATAATATACCACCTGCACATATAAATAAACCACTAGATACAAATCCATGAGCTAATCCTAATACTATACTTCCTTCTATTCCTTGTATTGTGTTACTGAACACTCCTATTAAATATACAGCAGCGTGACACACAGAACTATAGGCAATTAATTCTTTTACATCAGTTGTTCTTAATGTACTAAAACTAGCGTATATTATAGTAATTACAGCTATAGTGTATATTACAAAAGTATAATCTAAAGATGCCTTTGGTAATATAGGTAATATTAATCTAAATATACCATATAGACTTAACTTTAATACAATAGCAGCTAAAACTATACTTCCACCTAAAGGAGATTCAACGTGAGCTTTTAATAGCCAGTTATTTAAGAATATTGTTGGTGTTTTTACTGCAAATGCTATAAATATTCCTACAAATAAGAATATTTGTGTTTTATATTCAAAATTTAATTTAAATAAAGTATCAAAATCAGTACTACCCATAATAGATGATGTACTTAATATAGATAATAATAAGAACAATGAACCCCATAATGTATATAAGAATAAATAATAACTAGCACTTACTTTATTATCTGACCCAAATATACCTACTAATATAAATAAAGGAGGTAATATACTTTCAAAAAATATATAAAATAACATTATATCTAATGCCATAAATACAGCTAATAATAATGTTTCTAATAATAACATAATTATTAAAAAAGATTTTACATTTTCTTTTATAGAATCCCAATTAGATAACAATGCTATAGGCATTATTATTGTAGTTAATAATATAAAATATATAGATATACCATCTACTCCTAAATAAATATCAAATAATTGTACGTTGTAATGTTCTTGCACATATTGAAATTGATTAGTATTATTATTAAATAATATAAACATAACTAAAGAGATAATTAGGTTTATTACACTTGTTACTAGTGCGACAGTTTTTGTATAGACTTCCGAACCTTTTTTGTATGAGTCTAGACTAGATACTATAATTGTACCTATCACTGGTACAGTTAATAAAGAGGATAATAACATCTTATAAAAGATATTATTTTCAAACTTTAGATTATATAATGACACCGATGGACATGCATTTCATGGTTAAATATTAATAAGTTTTATTAAAATAAGCTTATATTTATAAAGTATATTCCAAATATGTATAATAAAGATGGGATTAATACTATAAATGCGAATAAAATAGGTAATAATACAGTTCAACAGAAAGACATTAGTTGATCGAAACGTATTCTAGGAAATGAAGCTCTAACCCAGATAAATACAAATACCATTATTGAACTTTTAATACCTAAAGTTAAACTAGATAATAACCCATCTATAGAAGAACTAGTTAAAAGTTCTCTTAACTTTAAATATTCTGAAGATGTTATTCACTTCATGTTAAATAAATAGGCGTATATATAATTTAATGTATCAAATACATAAATGTAATCAAATTGCACTAAATAACCTCCTAAAAATAAAATACTAATAAATATACACATTAAAACAATACTTGCATATTCCGCTAAGAAGAAAAAAACGAATATAACAGCTGCGTGTTCTGTCATAAATCCACTAACTAACTCCGATTCGGCTTCAGCTAAATCAAATGGAGCTCTATTAGTTTCCGCCACAGAACCAATAAAGAATATTATTAATATACAGAATAAAGGTATAGCTAATCATACTATCTTTTGAAACTGAACGTTTATATTTAAGTTTAAGCTATTTGTTATCATAATAATAATTAATAGTACTGAGCTTAAAACTAATTCATAACTTATTAATTGGGCTGTACTTCTTAAAGATCCTAAGAAAGCATATTTACTATTAGCACTTCATCCCGCAAGTAATATACCGTAAGTAGCTAAAGACGATACAGCTAACATAAATAGTATACCTAATTCCATATCTCCTAAGGATAATCCAGGTCCGTAAGGAATAACAGCATAACCTAATAAAGCAAATATTAATGTTACTATTGGTCCTAAGAAGAATAGTATTAAATTAGCTTGTGTAGGTGCAACATATTCTTTTAAGATTAATTTTAAAGCATCTGCAAAGGCTTGTAATAAACCGTAATAACCTACAGCGTTCGGACCTAATCTTCTTTGCATACTAGCCATAGTTTTTCTTTCTGCTACAGTTACATATGCTACTACTAATAATGCAGGTAACATTAATAATAGATTTTCAATAATTGAAATAACAGTTATAGGTAGATACATTTTTCCTTTTATTTTTATAAAAACTAGTTATTTACCTCTCTTCTATTACAAAAAGTTAATAATACACTTTCATAGCATTACACTATAAAACAAAGATAAGCTCTGTATAATAATACTTACAATTATAATCAATTATCTGATTATTGTATTAAACTTTAAGTAACCTAGATGCAAAAATAGTCAGTAATATTATATTATTAATAAACTATTTATTATTAAGGGCGGCTACTTAAGCTAAAGCTCATAGTCTCATCTTAGAGTCGAACTAAGGTCCTAATATTAGAAGTATCATGCTCTTCCATTGAGCTAATGAGACTTGAAATATCATATTTATAATTAGTATATATACCATATATAAATAAGTAATATTTCTAATTAAAATAAATTTTAATTATACTTATATAATTTAACTTTGTAAAGGTAAGCTTACAAATGCGTGAGGTTTAGGTGGGCTTGATAATCCCCATTCTAAACTACTGTAGCATCTGTTTAAGTTAGCTTGTAATACGTCAGTATAGAATCCTGGTGTTAACCAAGGGTTTCTACTTGATACTTTACCTTCTATTAATTGTTTGTAAACAATGTATAAGAATAGTAAAGCAGCTATTACACTTACGATAGATCCAATACTACTTATTAAGTTCCATCCTGCAAAAGCGTCAGGGTAGTCACCTATTCTTCTAGGCATACCTTGTAAACCTAAGAAGTGTTGCGGGAAGAATGTAAGATTAACTCCTATGAATAATAACCAGAATTGTGTTTTAGCTAAAGTTAAGTCATAATTTAAACCTAACATTTTAGGAATCCAGAAGTACCATCCAGCAAACATTGCGAATACTGCACCCATACTTAAAACATAATGGAAGTGAGCAACAACGTAGTAAGTATCGTGGAATGCGATATCAAGTGATGCATTAGCTAATACAACACCACTTACGAATATAAATTTATTAATCTTTCATAACTAAATATATAACCATTATAAGCACTGCTTAACTTAGCGTGTTTTTTTATAATACTATGATTTATATTTAAAGCTTCTTGAGCTTTAGTTACTCCTTCGTATTTACATATAAAGTTTTTATTATTATCATATACAAATACTGCCTTTCTAATATGACTATTATTATTTATATTTAATATTAATTCTTCACATTCTTTTGATTTTCAATCAGATATTACAGGAGTGTTATCTATATTATAGGGTAAGTTAGTAAAATACCATTCCCCTCTGAATATAGTTTGCTCTTTTATAATATCAACTATCCTAGAATGATTAGATTTAATTAATTTAGCTAAAGTAGAAACAGAAGAAAAAATAACTAATAATTCTTTATATGAATTATATACATAAACAGGATAAGCTGATTTAGCTTCAATAATTCTTATTTTACTTTCAATAGAATGACTTTTATTGTAAAAAGGATTATTTTCACCTGTTAAAGCTCTTGCTATTAAACCTTTAGTTTCTTTACTATGTATTCTATTTTTAGCTAATTCAGATAATAATTCTTTAGTCTCTTCTGTATGTTTATAACCTAAAGAAGAATAACCTTGTTTTAATACGTTATAATGAGGCATTACATATGTAATATAATAAGTCTCTCTTATAGTTAAATAATTAGGTTCTACATACTCTAATATTAGAAGAGTAAAGCTTTCTTGATTATATTTAAGTAAAGCTTTTACAATAGGCATATTAATATTTTGTTTACTTTTTAAAAAAGTATTATTAAGATAATTTCTCATTCTAGAAGCTAAATTAATAGAACTTCCTACATAAGCATTACCGTTAACTTTATTAATTAAACAGTATACACCTGATTTGTCTTTTTGTTCTTTTAAAATATCAAGTCTATTTTCTTTAAAATTATCATATGTTTTTAAAGGATGTATATTTTTAGTATTATTTTCAACATTAGAAATAGAATAAAAACGAATAGTATTTTTGTTATATATAAAGTTATGATTATATGATTGTATTAATGAATTTATATTTCATGGACTATATCTTCCCATATTTATTATATGGGGACCGCGTGTAGTCTCTGAGGTTCCTACTAGGATACTTTTTTTAATCCGTTGGTTACCTGCTGATTGTTCAAAATTACACATTTTCACTGGGTTTATTAACCCTAGTAGTATAATTGTCAGAAGTTTCCAGCATATAGCAGTCTTTAAAGGGAGAACCAAGTGGTTTAATAATCCTCCAATTGTGAACATGAATACGAAACCCAATGAGAATAACATTGACGGTGACATTTTTACAGACCCTCCGTAACATGTAGCTAACCATGAGAATATTTTTATTCCTGTAGGTACAGCAATAATTAATGTAGCAGCTGTAAAGTAAGCTCTTGTATCTACATCTAATCCTACTGTATACATGTGATGAGACCACACGATAAATCCTAAGATTCCAATAGACATCATAGCGTAAACCATACCGATATAACCAAATATAGGTTTACTTGAATTAGCTGATATAGTTGTACTAATTATACCGAAACCGGGGATAATTAAAATATAACAAATGTTTTGATTAATTTAATAGTCTTATCGATCTATTAATATTAATACTCAAAAACTTTCGTCTTTGTTAGGACTCTATCTTATACTGAATTTCTATTCATTGATTATTTTAATTTTTTAATTGTATCTACACCTATTTCCGTTAAATGATATTTATTTTGTATCATTATATATTACTTTTCTTCATTTAAGATAATTAAGATATTTACTAGATTGTAGATGATAAAATATTAAAATAATTTATTACTTTTTTAGCTGAACCAAAACTAGTTGATCCATAGTAATAAGTATCTTTACTCTTTCTATAACTATATTACCACCAAAGACTTCCTTTATTAGTAATAAAACATCATTATCTTTCTGATCTATTTGAAAATTTAATCTAATTTCAGGTTTAGATCTTTCTTCTCTATTAATAATTTTAATTTGAAAACTAGCATCTGCATCAGAAAATCCTGCTATTCAATGATTATTAAAGTCTTTAGTATTATTCATATCAAATTCTATACTTTCATTTGCATATTTAGAATCTTTTAATACATTAATAGTTTGGTTGTATTTACTAACAGTTCTTAATTTATTATTAATTAAATGAAGAACTTTTAATATACCGTCCTTATTAGATACAATATATAAATAGGCATTTTTATCCTTAACTTTTCTTACATTACCAAAACCTATAGTTTTCTTTATGTAATAAGCTAATTGAACATCAGGAGAACTGAACACAATTACTAGTTGTTCTTGAGAACCAAAGTGTCCGTCTCCGTCAATTAATCCTGCTAAATAATGTCCAAATTGTTCATCATTTAAGGGTTTTAAATGTGTAGGTACATGAATAGATATATTTTTTATATGTTCAGTATTGTTGCGTATAGTCTCTGAGGTTCCACTATTAATAATAAAAGTGTTACCTGCTGATTGACTTCATTGTTTTAACTTTTTTACTATGTCTAAAAAGATGGAGTATTTAAAACTAGATATCGAAGTTTTTCCAGCATATAGCAACATTAAGAGGCTTATAAATTTAACCTCAGGATGTCCAAAGAACCCATTTCTTCAAATTTAACTTACCATCAATATTATTGATGTTCTCTTATTAAACCCAGGTACCGAATATAATTACGGGCTTGTGCATATAAAAATATGGAAGAAACCGACTGTACATTAAGCAGCATTTCAGCCACCTACCAGTGAACCAGTCTGTAGCGGTCACTTAAATAACCGACGGTCTTCGAACGAGAACATTCATTGACCGTTAACACTAGTATTGCTAGTACTTATATTAACTTTTTCTTATATCAATTGTTGATCGATATGTATAACAACGTATACCAAATCATATACGTATTATACTTAAGAGTTGCAAGTAATAATCACTAAATACTAACTAAATCTAAGGCATATTCATAATTGAATACTCACTCTTTCGGATCTTATATATTTTTACATCTGTCCTAAGAGCTTCATAACTTATACATTAAGCCTTGACTTGTTTTCCTTATATTTTAATTAAATTTATTAATTAATCTAGCTTTTTCGATTATTTCTATCCGTTTTATAGGATCTAAATGATTTTTATTTAAAAGATTTGTATGAATTTCTTTTCACGCAGCATAAGAAGCAGATTTTTTAGTATATAAAGTATAATTGTTGAAATAAGGGAATACATTATTACAATTCTGTAGTCCTCCTATTCTATATTCATTTACATTATATACTGCATGTTTTGATACTTTTCCTCCATTAAATAAAATACAAAGATGTTCTAAGACTTTTATATTCTGTTCCCATTTCTGAGAGATATTAAAGTTAAAACTAAAACCTTTATCTTTATTTATTGAACAAGTAAAACAACCTTCTGCATCTGTAAAACCAGCAAGTCAACTATTATTTAAACTAGGTAAAATAGAAGTATGTTTTAACTCAACAGGATTTAGAATAATTTTACCTTTACTTACTCATATATTAAATCCTCTTACATATTCTTCTAATTTTTCCTTTCCACGAGGAAGTATAAGATTACCATTAAATAAATGAATTAATAATTCTATTTCTTTTTTGTTCTGTGTAACGTATCTACTAGTTGTATTGGATTGTGAAATTACTTTACCAAACCCTAAAGTCTCTTTTATAAATTCTAATATTTTAATGTCTATATTACTTTGTGTAATAACAAAGCAAAGATCACCTCTATTGTTTATTATAAAAGATCCTTCTCCTTCTGAGAATCCTACAAATCAAGTTAAGAATCTTTCTGAAGGTAAAGTAACCTTAGGTAAGTATTCAACAAATTTTAAATAAAAAGGCACAAAATCAAAATTGTTTGTTGAAGTACTATAATTTAATTTATATTTTATTATATTTATACTAGATTTATTAGCAATGTTCATTATAGGTATAATTGCTAATATATAATAATTAATTAAAATATGTTTCAAGAAAAGATGTTGGAATAATATAGGGTCTCCACCTCCAGCTACTTCAAAGAATGATGTATTGAAGTTTCTATCTGTTAATATCATAGTAATACCTCCAGCTAATACAGGTAACGATAATAATAATAAGATAGCTGTTATAACTACAGCCCACCCGAATAGGGCTAATTTATGTAATCTTATACCTGGTGTTCTCATATTAGCTATTGTAGTTATAAAGTTTATTGCACCTAATAAACTACTTACCCCTGAAAGGTGTAAAGCAAATATAGCTAAATCTACGCTAGGTCCACTGTGACTCTGTAATCCTGATAAAGGAGGGTATAAAGTCCAACCTGTTCCTGCTCCACCTTCTATACATGCAGATAATATTAATAACACTAAACTAGGTGGTAACAACCAGAAACTTATATTATTTAATCTAGGGAATCATTACCCTTTAAGTAGTTTCCTACCCGGCCGGACTATGTCTTCATCATTATTTTATTTAATAATGAGCCTCGCGTGTAGTCTCTGAGGATCCTACTAATAATTCTGTATGAATTACTTTGGTTTCCTGCACATTCTTCCCATGTATATATAATTGTTACGATTAATTCGGTCGAAGAAACAACCTTATGATATTTATTATCCAATTAAGTGTATATATATCTGTTAAATTAAGAATATTATCTTATAATTCGAGAGATTCTATGCATATAGCGAAGTAATAATATAAAAATTCACATTTTTACACGGCATTCCCTTTTTTAGTTAAAAAATTTACAGTTTTATTTTAATTTATATGATTTCAAGAAAATTCTTTTCTTTTTAAATTCATATTGTTTTTAATAATATTTATTTCCGTTATTCCTTCTTCAGTGTAATGTTTTTGATTTAATATTAAATTCGCAGCTTTTTTTCAATCTAAATAATCTAAATATTTGGATGAATATAAAGGGAAATCTTCAAAATAATTTATTATTATTAATAAGGATGCTCTATTAGATGCTGTGAAACTATAATATTTGTTATCTGTTCTAATTTGTAGTCTAGCTTTCAGGTTACAACCTAAAAATTTAGTAATCTTCATTAATATGTCGAAATAACTATCTTTTGTAATAGGATCAAACATTCTCTGTTCTAATCTTAATCTACAAGAAATCTTTCTTTTATTATTACTAATTGTATGTTGTATAGAAAAGCTACCATCTGCATCTATAAATCCTGCTAATCAACTATCCTTATTTAAATCATTATTTTTTAAAGGTAATTTTATTATATTTTCACTATGATTTTTATTAATTCAATCTATTAATTTATTAAGTTGATGTATTTTAGGTGTTCTTAATTCACCATTAATATGATAAATTATAATTTTTAATCCTTTAACAGGAGAAATAGTAAGAACACAAGCATTATCTTTCGGTTTATATCTTATAAAACCATAACCTATAATATCTAATAATTTTATAGCTAATTCTTTGTTTTTTAGCCCAAAAGTTATACAAAATCTAGGGTTATGTTTTTTTTTTAGTTTTTCATTTGGCATTCAGATATGTCCATCTCCTTCAAATAAGCCAGCTAAGTATGTACTAAAAGTACTTTTAGTATTTATATTTCAATTTTTCATTATTTTCTTTTATTTAGATACACATTTACATAGTCATCTATATTATTACTTAATTCTGAAGAAAAGTAATATATTCCTAATATACATACAAATAGTATTACTATACCTAAAATTATATAAATTATATTAACCTTATTATTCAGATTAATTAGTTTATATATATTATTTTTTACTATTTCACTTTTATTTCCAAATAAATTATCAATAAATTTTAATTTAGAACCATCTAAAAGATATCTGAATAGTATTTGTACTATTAATATAATTATTAATATTATTGATAATTTACTAAGTGTATTTATACATCAAAGTAAAATTTCTAAAGGACTACTTAAATCTATAGTTGAATCCATTAATTTTTTAATTTGAGGATTTGTTACTAAATCACTAGTAGTACTTATCGTAGAAGAAGAGTCAATCGCATTTGAATGTGATTTTAATCTAGTAGCTGCATGTGTTTGAGCATTAATTGCACTACCTCCTATATGTAAAACTGCACCTGCAACCCCTCCTGCCATAATAATTCCAGCTTTTTGTATAGGTGGTAAAGAAGATTTAGCTACACCTTTAGATATACTTCCTGCAATAGCTCCTACAGTAGCGGCAAATCCTACATTAGACCCTAAACTAAATATTCCTTCCGCTACTTCTGCTGCAGCTTCTTTATCTAATACTACTTTTCCTTTTAATATAATATCGGTATTTTTATTAATATCTTTTATATTTTCAGAATCTATGTTTAGTGTAGTTGTAATTAATAAAGGGTTTTGAGAGTATCAATAAATCAAATATAAAATAAACAAACTAAATATTATAATTTGTGAATACCTAATTTGTTTATTTTTAGAAAATCATAATCCATCAAGTATAAATAAAGTTAATAAATAAAAAAATATTATTAATATAGTTTGTTTAATAAAAAATACATAACCATATTTATATAACACTGTCGCTAATATTAATGAAATAATAACCATTAATAAATAAACTATATTGTTATCACCATTATTCGGATTGTTTGAATCATTTCTTTTTTGCCCTATTATCTTATTTTCTGTAAATTTTTTAACTGGAGATCCTTTTTGTTTTGCCATATCGGGACCTCCTACCATTAAAGGCATAAGAAAGTTCCCAAATCCTCCAATTAAAGCAGGCATAACCATAAAGAATATCATTAATAAAGCGTGAGCTGTTACGATACTATTATATAATTGGTTATTTGATATGAATTGAACCCCTGGTCCACTAAGTTCTAATCTTATTAGCACTGACATTGCTGTTCCTAATAATCCTGAAAATAGAGCAAATATTAAATATAAAGTTCCTATATCTTTAGCGTTAGTTGAATTAAACCATCTTTCCATACCCATAGATATTTCAGATCTTAATTTTAGGTTCATGGTACCTTCTTTTTCTAATTTCAAAACTATGAAATAATAGAGTATTGATATTCAAGTGACATTATTAATTTATACTAATAATTAAAAGCGAACTTACTATATTTATTGTTCCACTCAAATTTTTACAAATCTTTTCATTACCGTAAAATTATTCATTTATATAGTCCTTCACTATATGATAAAAATTATATTTATACTCTGTCTTAACACTTTAAACTAAATACTGTAATTTATTGACTTTATATCTCTATTTATAGATATATTCTATATATGTATAATTTATATAGTAAATTATTTATGAATGTAAGTATTAATAAGAATTTTTTCATTATTAAGGTACTACATTTGTAGTAAGATTATGGAGGAATTGAACCTCATACTGTTGATTTGCAATCAAAGTGTAAATCCGTTTACATCATAATCTTTTTATTATAATCCTTAAGATTATATAAAAATCCTAATACAGGAGGTAGTTATGCCCAAAATATAGACAAATTAAAATAAGTAATATTATTTTATGTCACTAAAAGATCTAGCTAATTTTTGTTTTATGTTTAAGTTTATTATATTGTTTTGTTATTAACTTGATATAAATCTATTAAAGTATTTTCTATTACACCTACAACGGGCATTATAACTAAGAAATATGAGAAGTATAGAACTGTACTGATTTGTCCAAATTCTATAAATGGACTTTCAACGTGTTTAGCTCCTAATTGCATTAATATTAAGAAATTTATAACAAATATATAGAACATTATTTTACTTAAAGGTCTGAATTGTAAACCTTTAGTTAAACCTAAATCTACTTTAGGTAATAATAATACTATAACTAAAGCACTAAACATGGCTATAACTCCTAATAACTTATTAGGTATAGATCTTAGTATAGCATAAAATGGTAATAAATACCATTCTGGTACTATAGCAGCAGGTGTTTGCATAGGGTTAGCCATTATATAGTTATCACTATCACCTAATACATTAGGCATGAAGAATACAAACATACTTAAAACAAAGAAAAAGATAAATATAGTAATTAAATCTTTAAATAAGTAGTAAGGTGCAAAAGGTATTCTATCATAATAACCTGGTACTCCTAGAGGATTACTTGCTCCAGCTGTATCGTGTACTGCTATTAAATGCATTAACACTAACGCAGCTAATACAAAAGGTAATACGAAGTGTAAAGCAAAGAATCTGTTTAAAGTAGCATTATTAACAGAGAATCCACCCCATATGAACTCAACTATATCTTGTCCTATCCACGGTATAGCACTAATTAAATTAGTAATAACTGTAGCACCCCATAATGACATTTGTCCGTACGGTAAAACATAACCCAAGAAAGCTGTTCCTATCATAAGGATAAGAATTATAACACCTATAGTCCAAGCTAAAGTTCTAGGAGCTCTGTAAGATGCGTAATAGAAACCTCTACCTATGTGTAAATACACTAAGAAGAAGAAAGCTGAAGCTGTATTACTGTGTAAGTAACGAACTAACCATCCGTTATTTACATCACGCATTATATGTTCAACTGAATTAAATGCTTCTGCTATACTAGGATTATAGTGCATAGCTAAAGTTACACCTGTAACTATTTGTATACCTAAACAGAGTCCGAGTAAAGAACCGAAATTCCATAAGTAATTTATATTACTTGGTTGTGAATGATCGATTACGTAAGCATTAACTAATTTTAAGAAAGGATGACTTTTTAATAATCTCATAGTAGTTATTTTTAAATTATAATAAAAATTATTAATACTTATACATAATATAACTTTTCATATAAAAGTTTTTTTAATATACTATGTATATGTATTTTAAGGAATTATATATTCATTCTTAAATATATACTGCATAATTTGCAAATTGTAATTTTATCTATGTAACGTAGCTTATACAATATAAGCTAATTAATTAATGTTTATTTTATCTTATCTTAAGATAAGATAATACTAGATATTGGATAATTTTATTACTGTTTTATTTACTTGATATAATATAGTTACTGATACCAATTAAAACTATAATACAAGACACTGTAATAGAGTTAACTAAATCAAAGAATATTGAAATAAAAGTAAAAATTGATAAATAGAAACAAACTCCTATTAATATATAAAGAGCGTAATCAGTAACAACTCCTTTACTTAAGCTAGATATTGTTTTACTTGTTTTAGTTAACATTACTCCCATACCATAAGGACCGATCCATTCTATACTACCTTTATCTAACACTTTAGTTGTTTGACCTCCTATATCTAGAACCGTATTAACTATAAATTTGTTATAGAAGAATTCTACTAAGAAACGCTGGTTAAAAAAACCAAATACGTAATACCCTAAACTAGACAATTTGAAATTAGTTACAGTACTAGGTATAAATTCTGGATATATAATAGCTAAAGCTGAGAATGATATTGTTAATATTAAAGGAAGTAATTTAAATAATGTTGGTACAGCAAATTCAGTATCTATTAATATTTCATGCATAGGATGTATAAATATACTATTATCTGTAAAGAATCCTGAACCTAAACCAATAAATATATCTTTAGTTAAGAATCCGAAATATATAGAGAATATAGCTAATATAACTAAAGGTAAGCTTAAGAAGATATCACCTTCATGAGCATTCTTATAATAATTTATAGGTCCATTAGGATTAGATAAAAATGTTAAGTATATAACTTTTACTGAATATAATGTAGTAAATATTGCACCTATTACTGCTATAAAGTAAACGTCTACACTACTAAAGTAATATTGACCATAAGCAGATTCTAATATAAAATCTTTACTATAGAACCCTGTCATGAAAGGGAAAGCAACTAAACTAAGACTAGCTATTAATATAACTGTATAAGTTAAAGGTAGAAATGATACTAATCCTCCATATCTTCTCAAATCCTGATTATCTGCCACAGCGTGTATTACAGCACCTGCCCCTAAGAACAATAATCCTTTATAAAAAGCATGATTTATTAAGTGAAATATAGCAATATTATAAGAAGATAAACCTATAGCTATAACCATCATACCTAATTGACTCATAGTAGAATAAGCAATAATTTTTTTAATATCTTGTTGGAATAAACCTATAAGAGAACTAAACACTGTTGTGATAGCACCTAACCAAAGACATATCAATAAAACAGTTGAACTATATTCTATTAAAGGAGATGAACGTATTAATAGGTACACTCCTGCTGTAACCATTGTAGCTGCGTGTATTAATGCAGACACAGGTGTAGGACCCTCCATGGCCATAGGTAACCATATGTGAAGACCTACTTGAGAACTTTTAGCCATAGCCCCTATTAATAAACAAATACCTATGATTGTTATAACATTTTCATTAATGTAAGGAGCTACTGAGAATGCTATATTATAATCTAAGTTACCTAAAGACCATAATACTACAAACATTCCCATTGTTAAGAAACAATCTCCTACTCTATTAGTTAAAAATGCAGATAAAGAACTTTGGTTAGCTGCAATTCTAGTGAACCAGAAACTAACTAAAAGGTATGAACAAACCCCAACACCTTCCCATCCTACAAACATTAATAGATAATTATTACCTGTTACTAAGATAATCATCATAAAAGTAAACAAGCTTAAGTAGCTAAAGAATCTTTGATTGTGTGGATCGTGGCTCATATATCCTATAGAATATAAATGAACTAAAGAACTTATCACTAACACAGGTATTAGCATTGATACTGTTAAACTATCAAATTGAAAGTTCCATGCCATGTTAAATGATTCACTATCTAACCATTTAAACAAATTAATAGAAATAGGATTATTATTAAATCCTACTTCAAAGAAGCTAACGATAGCTAATACTGTAGTTATCATTATACTTAGACAACTTAATATACGACTTCCTGTCACACCGACTTTTCTACCAAAAAACCCGGATACTATAGACCCTAATAAAGGTAATATAATTATACTTAAATACATTATTTATATTCTATTGCAATACTTCCTCTTAGTCTATAGAAAGCTACCAAAATAGCTAAACCGATAGCAGATTCTGCACCAGCAACTACTATAATGTATATAGCATATGTTTGTCCTATTATATCGTCAAGATTAATAGAACTTACCAATATTAAGAATGTTATAGATAATAGCATTATTTCTATGGAAATAAGCATTAATATTATATTTTTTCTGTTAAATACAAATCCTAAGATTCCTATTAAAAAAAGTACTAAAGTTAAACTCATATGTTTATTTAATATATATCGAATTGTTCTAAATTGTCACTACATATGTATATACATATACATTAGTATAGACATTGATGACTATACTAGAGGCATCGTAGACTCGAACTACAATTATGATGGCCGTAACATCAAGTTTTACCATTAAACTAATACCCCTTTTATCTAATATATAAATTATTCAGATAAATTTTACATTATAATAAATTAAGCATTATATAACCAATGAACAAATTTGTCTATATTTACAGATTCTATAACTATAGGCATTGAACTATGTAAGATTCCACATATTTCTGAACATTGTCCGTAGAATACTCCTTCTCTGTTAATAAATACTGATACTTGATTTAATCTACCAGGATATGCATCACATTTTATACCTAATGAAGGACAAGCAAAAGAGTGTATAACATCTCCAGATGTTATAACAAATCTAATATGTGTTAATTCAGGAACGATAACTCTGTTATCAACTTCTAACATTCTTAATCCACCATCTTCTAAATCTGATTCTGGTACTATGTACGAGTCGAATTCTATAAATTCTTCATTAGAATCTATAAAATCTGGATATTGGTAACTCCAATACCATTGATGTCCTTCTGCAAGAACTGACATCGAAGGATCGTTTACTTCATCCATTAAATATAATAATTTAAATGATGGGAATGCTATAAGTATTAATATAAGAGCTGGTGTTATAGTCCATATTAATTCTATTAAAGTCAAAATACTTATGCAATTTCTTGCATAACTGGACTATATCTTACCTATTTGTACAGGTTTCCACGTGTAGTCTCTGAGGAACCTACTCAATAAGAATATTATCTTTGGTTTCCTGCTGATTATCCATTGTTACATCCATTAAGATTGTCACTATTTAAAAGTACTTAAGGCTTTAGGAGTTTCCAGCATATAGTGGAATTTTATTCATAGTTATTCTAATTTTTTATAATAAGTTGAGAAGAGAATTTATATCTATCCTTATATATCTCTCCTGAATTTCTATATCTTATAATAGTACTACCACTTATTTCTAAAAATTTTCCTGCTCTTCTCGCAGAAACAAAACTACCTATTAATTTAAATCCTTCTGATGAACATTTTTCATATATATATATAGGATTACCTCTTACTAAACTCATTTTTAATTTAGTTACCTCAGTATTAATTCTACCTGAAGCTTTTTGCTTCATTAAATCAATAGTAGATTCCGATTCCTTATGAGTTTTATCAAATAAAGGATTATTTTCTTTTAATTTATTTATACTCATTAATGCTTTAATTTCATCTGAGGCAGTAAGACCTAATAAAGCAGATTTTTCTTTCACATAAATTCCTTTTAAAGAATTGCTAATTTTCATTTTAGTTTCTTTAGTATGTTTATGATTAAGAGAACTTCTTGCTATTTTTAATGTATTATACTTAGGTTTTAGTATATCAAAGTAGTACTGTTCTCTAGTAACTAAATCAGAAATTTCGCAATATTCTAAAATTGTAAGAGAAAAATTAGAAAACCCGTATTTAATTAATGCTCTTGAAATTACTAAACTATATTTATGTTTTAAATAACTAAGATTAAAATAATTTTTAAATCTATTAGCTAAATTTATAGACTGTCCTATATATATATCATTCGTTAATTTATTAGTAAACATATAAATCCCTGATTTATCTAGGTTTTCTTTATAAATATCTTTTCTAATATCAAAAGCATTTTCATATACCTTTATATAAGGTACATTATTGGAGGTATTTTTAGATAAAGTACTATAAGTACGTATAATATTATAATTATAAATAGAAAACTTATTATATTTATAACACTTTTGAATAGGCACTTCTCTACCGTGATTTAAGTATTTGTGTGATATAGGTGCTTTAGTAGCAACAAAGTTTTTTATTATAGAAAATAGTACCCATCCTACGGCAAATAATATTAAAACTAAGTAATACATAATGTTATCATGTAATTCCACTAAACCTTCCATTTGTGGAGTAGCGCTATCTTGAAAGTATATACCCCAAGCAGTAGGCGCGTCTAAATATATAAATGTGTTTAATAAATTTTTCATTTAAAATTCAACTATTAAATTTCTAATTATAAATAGAATTGTTTCTATTGTTAGTATAACTAACATCCCTACCCGCCCAGTCCCTTATATATTTACATATTAAAATATGAATGATAATAAATTTACTTATAACGAAACAAAATTAAGCAACGTATAATAAAAGTAAAGACATCATTAAAGCGAATAAAGCTGTAGCTTCTGAGAAGGCAAATCCTAATATAGCATAAGAGAATAATTGGTTTTTTAATGAAGGGTTTCTAGCAACACCTAAAATTAAACCTCCGAACACTACTCCTATTCCTACTCCAGCTCCTAAAACTCCAACTGTAGCTAATCCTGCTCCTATTATTTTTGATGATTGTAACATAATATTTTGTATAAAATTGAAAATATAAATATCGTAATTGTTATACTTTTTAATTAGAAATAATAATTTCACAAAATAATAAAAGTAAAGATATTATTAAAGTAAATAAAATTGTATTTACTTATTTTCAATAAATGTATTTATAAATATTTTTGATTTATGAAAGTAGTTATAAGATTGTCTACTATCTATTTTTAGTGCATTTTTACCTAATTCAAATACAAATCCGGCTGTAATTATACCTATGAATATAAGTACTATGATTAAACCATATACTCCGTTTTCATAACCACTAAGACCAAAAGGATATATTACTAATATTTCTAAGTCTAATAATAGATACACTAAAGCAAAAATGAAGAATTTTACTCCAAATTGAGCTCTATTTTGACCTAAAAAACTATGGAAACCACATTCAAATATACTATACTTTTCTTGATATGGGTTATGAGGTGCAAATATGAAATTAAGAGCTAAAAATAATATAGTTAATACAGACACTAAAATAAAAAGGAAAGTTATGCTACTCATTTAACAATTAAATAAGATTTGTACCAATATGGTCAAGGTTGTTAATTATTAATAATCATTATTAATATTTCAATATATTTCTATATTGTTCAGACTATGTCTTTATTACTTCAATATTTATTAAAGTAATATTGGATGTTTTATACCTATATTATTTTCTAATAAAGGTAATTTAGTCGTTGAACGCTTTAATTATAATTTATCGCATTTTATTATTACGATATGTAATAAGATGTTTATTAAGAGAATACTAACATTTTATTAGTACTAATATATTAGTTTATATCTAAAAATTTCCTCTCTTTTTCAACTAAACAAATTAAATTAAACTTCGCTGCAAATTCTTTATTTAAATTTTACTAATAAATCTTCTTGCAATTTATCCAATTTTCAGTGTATAATACACAATTTGTGCATTATATCATGGGGCAATCCATATAGTATATTTATTATATATTGTACTAAACTCTATATGAGTTCATATTTTCTTTTATTTTACGTATTTTCTTATATCCTTCCAATGTTAAATGATTTTTAGATTCCATTATTCTAGCTACTTCAGATAAATCTATAAAATCTTTACATTTAACACCTATAATTTTATATTTATTAAAGAAAGGAATAATCTTATTATTAATATCCCCAAATTTTCTAACAACAAAAATTACAGCTTTTTTCTCTTTATCATGATAATTAAAATTTCCACAGTCAAAATAATCAACGAAAGATTTCAACAATTGTTCATCTTTACTATGTTGAGAAACTCTAAAACTTAATGACACAGATTTATCTTCTAGCTGCGAAGCAGTATGTATTGAAAAAGATCCTTCTCCCGATACAAAACCAGCCATCCATTCAGGATGAGGTACTACCATATTTTCAATTAAAGGTCTAACTACTGGTATAATATTAGGAAAACTATTTTTGACTGATGAAGATAAACCTAAATTCATTGAAGCACATATACTAATAATTTCTTGTAAACCTTCAGAAGCTAGATGTTCTTGATTATTTAATTTATTAATAATTAGTTTAAATAATTCAAAATCAGCTTTTTTTTGTGTAATTAAACCATATTCATTGAAGTGTGATATTATTATAGCTACTTCTTTTAAAGATCTTACTTTATAAACGCATTCTTTGTTTGAAATATTAATTGAACCTGCATTATTAAAATATACTTTAATTATTTCTAATAAAAATAAATCTCTTATATAAAGTTTGATTTGAAATGTAGGTCTTACTCTTCATTTATCTTTATTTTTCTCTAAATGTATCATAAAAGAACCTTCAGCATCTGTAAACCCTGTAATAAATCAAGGATTTATAAGTTTATTGTTGTTATTTTTAATATTTGTTGTATAATTATTAATGAATATTATAGAATAAGTTTTTAGAAAATAAAAATATCTAATAGATTTGTTGTATATTAAATTTATTTTGTTAAAGAATGACAATAATTTTTGTTTACCCATGCTTAGCCATTCTTTATTCATAAATAAAAATAATAAAATTATTAATGTTATAGTAGATATAACAAAAGATATTGGACCTGATATAGCTATATTATTATATTTGAAATTTATATTTTTAATAACCGTTTTATTGTTATCCAATACATTACCTTTTAGTACTAGGTTTTCTAATAAAGTATTAACTTTATAGTCAGATTTGCTAAAAAACATTTCTTTTATTATACTTAAATAGTATACTGCCCCTATAACACTAGTTAGTATAGCTATTAAAGATAAAAATACTAGACCTTTATCTAAAGCTGCACTTAATATCATCTGTTTACCGAAAAACCCCACTAAAGGAGGTATACCGACAAATGAGAATATAGTGATAGCTAAACTTAAAGCTAATATAGGATTTATATAGAAATAACCTTTTAACTGACTTACTAATTGTACAGGAGAATTAGTTTTATCCATTAACTCCTCATGTTCTTTATTATCACTTGTATAGCAATATAAAGAGAAACCTATAGCAATTAATATAACAAATGCATTTAAATTACTAATTGTATATTGTGTTAAATAAAAAATAAATGCTTGAGTAGATTCAATACTAGATATACCTAACGCTAACAATAAAAACCCTACGTGAGAAATAGTACTATAAGCAAACAGTCTTTTTATTCTAAATTGAGTTAAACCTACTACTGTTCCCACTATCAATGAAAATAAAGAACTTATTAATAATATAAATGTCCAGCCCATATCTGAGAAACTGTTATTAGTATAATATACTAATTGTAATAGTAAAATAAATATAGAAATTTTGGCTATTAGAGCTACAAATGCTGTTACTATAGTAGGTATAGCATCATAAACATCAGGAGACCAGAAGTGGAAAGGTGCAGCACTTACTTTAAATAAAAATCCTATGGTAAATATTACTAATGAAAGATTAATATAGTGAGGTTTGTACCATAAATCTGTAGAGCTTATATCACTTATGCTAGTTATAATATATAAACCATCTAAACTAGTACTACCTGAGTTAGCATATAATAAACCTGTACCTAATAAAATAAAACAAGAACTTAATCCACCTAACAAGAAGTAAATTAAACCTCCTGTAGTAGATAATTCTGAATTTCTATATATAGTACTTAATATATATAAACCATAACTTTGTAACTCTATTGCTAAGAAAATGGAAATTAAATCATTAGTTGACATTAAGAATATTGCACCTGTTATTATAAATAATAAAATTAAAGGATATTCTATTATTTTCAAGTGTTCTCCCATTTTATTTATTATTTTTGTATTATAATAAACAAATTTATATAATAACAAATCTTTCATAGATGAGTATTCAGATACCCACACTTTTCTAGGATAGAAACTAGTTAATGTTAATATTAATATACTTACTGTAAATAAGAATATATGAAATATTTGTGTAATATTTGTAACTAACAATAAACCTCCATGTAGACCTATACCTTTAGTTACTACAGTTAAAGAGGACAAATCGTTTAATATACAATAAATTAAAATAAGCATAGCTATTCTATTATATAGAATAGACATATCACGTCTTATATTTACGGAATTAGAAAGTAAAAGAGCTATAATTGAAATTATTATCATGGTAAAAAATTATATTATATTATATTATATTTAAACCCTTCGGTCTAGCACAGACTAGTCCTGATCAAAAGGTAGCCTGAGGAGGGAATTGAACTCTCATCTTTAATGTATGAAATTAAGGTTTTAACCGTTAAACTACTTAGGCGAATACGGGTGGATACCCTGGATCGAACAGGGAACTTACTGTGCCACATACAGTTGCTCTACCAATTGAACTATAACCACCTTTTATCTTGGAGTGATTCGAACACTCAATAGTAAATACCAAAAATTTATGACTTACCTAATTAGTCCACAAGATATTGAAATATAACTATCTATTGTAAATAAATACAATAAAGCCTTACTTTCAAGATTTATTAATTTAATAATATAATCAATTTCCTTATAATTTTTTAGCTAAAGCCACGGAATTAAGTTTATTTTTTCTTGTAGGAGTAAATCTTACTGCTCTATTAACATTTAAAAAAGGAGAATATTTAGATAAATATTCTTGTTCTATTTGTAGCAATTTTTTTCTATTACTTTGCGACTTAATATCAAATTCAAAATCTACATATTGAATAATACCAAATGTAAAATTAGTCCAGCCATGTTTTATCACATAACTATAAAATCTCGTATTGTACATTGTTAATTCTTTTGTACGAATTTTAACTCTATATCTATGCTGGTAAATACGTTGTACGACATTTAGAGTAGACCCTATATACAACTCATTTTCATTTCCTAAAGTTAGTTTGTAAACATATATACAAGGTTTTTTTAATAAAAGTATTCTTATAGAATTATTATCCATTAAAAACCCCTTTTTATCTAAATTATATCATTTTATATCATTAAGCATATCATTTATATTATTAAGCATATCTATTATTAATATTTATATTTATAAAAAGAACCAATTAATATTCTAAATACAGATAGCAAGACTTGAACTTGCACGATAATTAAATCCCTTCGGCCTAAACGAAGTCTGTCTCCCAATTCCAGCATATCTGCTTATAATAAAATTCATTATAATAAATTTATATGATTATTATTTATAATATAATGCAATATTATGACTAGGAAAGCAATTACTTATTTAATTTATATTATTATCTTTTCATTTATACTATCTGCATAGGACTTGTAGGAATCGAACCTACATTTTAATGATTAAAAGTCATACGCATTCACCATTATACTAAAGTCCCTGCCCGAGGTAAGACTTGAACTTACAGCCAAAACAACTTCAACGTTCTGCTCGACCAATTGAGCTTCACGAGCTTATATGGAGAAATCAGGATCCGACCCTGAATTAACGATATGCAAAATCGCAGTTTTACCTATTAAACTATATCCCCTCTTTTACATATCTGAATCCCTTCGATATATGTAAAATAGAAAATATTATTATAACAATATTAAATATAAACCAAATTTACAAATAATAATACAAAATAATAACATAACATAACAAAAACCTAATAAATAACTACTACTTTTATTCCATAAATTTAAGTATCTACTTAAAAAGAAAAAGAATAATTTTCCCATTTTATTATTTTGAGGTATATATTTTGTTAAATCTTTAGAAATTATATATTTGCTAATATAAATATTAGCAATAATATATAAAAAGATTAGACTACAAATTAGTAAACCATTAATTTCAAATAATAAATTAAGAGGGTAATTATTTAATACATTTTGCCCATTCGAATCTGAAGTTATACTCATAGTTAATTTAGAAATACTATTATTTCTATCACTATCTAAAACTTTAGACATAAATGTAGTAGTTAATTGTACTGCAGCTGCAGTAGTAACACCAGCAGCCAATTTAACTGCGGGAGGACCTGCTACATATTTAGCAACTTGAATACCCGCACTGGCTCCTCCAGTTGCAGATATCGCTGCGGCAGTTTTATTCAAATGATTTATAGGTAAACTTAATTGTCCACCAGTACTATTAATATTCACTGTAGTATTTTCTCCAACATTAATATTATTATTTTTATCTGCAAGATAAAAAACAGACATTTGATCATCAGTTGCAGCTAAAAATAAATAAATAATAATATAAAAAAAAATAAAAAAGAAAATATTTAAAAAGAAAGTATGTGTAACCATAATTCTATAAATGAACGAGGGACCTATATATAGGTACAATCTACTTCAACAAATTAAAAAAGTAGATAAAAAACAAAAAGAAAAAATTGAAATATTATATATGTGTAACATTTTTATAAGTAATAATAATTAAAATACAGCTTCATACATTTATTTAAAAGCCCCTAAGATGAATCGAACATCTATCATCTACAATATTAGAGCTCTGCCATTGAGTTATAGAGGTCGATAATAAAGATAAAATTTTTACAAAAGGATAAAAAGTTTAACTTTTACAAACTTAGATATTTTTATTAACTAAATAAGCTTTATGGTCTATGAAGATACTAGGAATTGAAACTAGGCTTCTTACGTGCAAAGTAAGTATTCTACCAAACTTAATTACATCCCTTTATATATAGATATATAGTTATAATAACAAATTACAAATAATATGTAGAATATCTAAGGAGTGACTTGAACACTCACGGGTTATTCCCAGATTATCTTAAGTAATCACTGTCTTCCGATTCCAGCACTTAGACTTGTTTGTTTATTTATTTAATAATTTGAATTGTTCAAATTTACATTAAGGTTGAAGTGACTTGAACACTTGATGTTACTGTTATGAGCAGTATGCTTTACCAACTAAGCTACAACCTCGATATACAAATATATCACTAAAAGATCTAAAAATAGGTTTTACATACACGCGGCTATAGGATTTGCACCTACGATTTCCGGACATGAGCCGAATATGTTGCTGTTACATCAAACCGCATTTTAATTATAGACTAGGTGGGACTTGAACCCACGGTGACAACATTGAAAGGGTTGTGTCTTAACCAGCTTGACTACTAATCCTTATTAACTTAATGTAAGTATCGTACTAGTTTGTAGCGAAACCATAAATTAAGTTAATATTAATTCAATCCCCCCCCCCCCCCCCTAAATCTCGTATTTTAATCTTATTTTACAAATTTGAGATAAACTAATTTACCATTAAAAAGAAATTTAGTATTCTTTTGTACTCTAATACGAGCAGTTTGAGGAAGTATACCTAAGAATTTAGCACTTTCAGCTATAGAAGAGAATGTATTCATAATATCTTCACTAGTAGCATCCAATAATTGAACCATTTTGGAAGTAGGTGAACCTTTAAATCTGTTTAAAGATTTTATAAAAATTCTGCCATCTTTAATTTCGTAATTTGAAGGTTCATTTAACAGTTTAGAAACATCTACTTGAAGAAGCTCTCTATTAACTTTTGGTACTTTTGAGGTAGATAAACGATTGTTGTTCATTTGGCTTAAAATACGCTTTATTAAAACTTTACCTTCTTTAAGGTAATTAAGCCCTTTTTTATAAATATAAAATATAGCTTTTCAATCATTATAATCTAAATACTTTTCACTCTGTCATGTAAGAGAATCAAAGAAAGGTATTAAAACTAATTCTATATAACTCTTACGTTGAACAATTAAATTAAAAATTCCTATAGAATCAGAATTAATTTTTACTCAGTTTTCATCAATCTTATTCTTCGGCTGTTCTAATGGAACTAAGTTATACAAAAATTCTTGAATGGCTAACATTAAAGTTTCATTTCCCTTTTGACTAATATTAAAAACTAGACTTTCATTTGAGCTACTAAAATAGAATGAACCTTCACCTTCGACAAACCCAAGTAATCAATAATTGCTAATATTATAGTAAAATCTGTTCTTTGTTTGTTCATACTATCTTTAAGAGATTTTATCTTAGGTTTTAACTCTTTACGTGCTTCCTTGCTATTATTTTCCATAAAAAGCATGAAAGCTTTTTTAAAAGCTATAAAATTAAGATGTTTAGTTGTGTTTAAATTAAATTTGTTAAAAATTGCCAAAATAATTTCAATTTCACGTTGTGCACTAACCTCGTAAACTACTTCTGATATTTTGGTATAAATTCTTACATTTCCTATATGCAAAGCGTTTTTAATAAATTCTAAACAGGCTAAATCATCTAGATGTAAAGTAATTTTAAAAACAAATTTGAAATTATGATCTTTTGTTAGACGTCCATCACTTTGTATAATAAAACATCCCTCTGCATCAGTAAAGCCTCTAAATCACTCAATAAAATTTTTAGATAAAATTAATTGTTTTTCTGATAATACAGCAAATCCTTTAATAATTACAAGTTCAGGGTCTATACAATTCTCAATTAATCCTGTTAACTTAGAGGATTCAGATTCCATATTATTATATAGATCAATACTTGAAAATTTTATTTTTTGATTAATAGTTTGTGTATTAAAATTTGTAATTGTACTAAAGAGTAATACTCTATGTAGATCTCTACCTTTAGTTACTACAATTAAAGAGGATAAATCAGTTAAAATACAATAAAATAGTACCGCAATTATATTAAATATAATTGATATATCACGTCTTATATTAACGGAGTTAGAAATAACGAGATAGAAATATATGTTTTTTAACATAGCTTGATATAATATTTTGTTTATTTTGAAAATAAAGTTCATTGAATAAATATTTATCTTCTCTACTAATAATTCTAAATTAATTACAAAATAATCTCTACCAAACTCTACATTTTAAGATAAATATATCTTACTCTTATATTTTATATAGTATTATTTGCTTAAAGCCCAATGGGAGACTTGCACTCCCGTCTATTGATTACAAAACAATTGCATTACTTTTATGCTAATCGGGCGTATATTGATATATTTATAAATAGTGAATTATAAAATTAGTACTTTATTCTTTAAAATCTCTAGATTCGTACGGATAAAGCCTATAAATTTCGTAATAGTATATTACGTATATTTAAGAAATATCTTAAGATAAGCTTCGTGCCTATATGCTTTCAGCACTTATCCTTAACCAACTTAGCGTTCCTGCCGTGCTTATGCTATACATTTATCTTAGTGAGAGAAACATCCCTATGTATAATAATACACATATATATACAACAGCATATATATTTAATATTTGGGCACATAAACAACAGGTAAACCATAGGTTAGTAACTATATTTTAACCTTTTTTACAGGCTAAACTCTTCTTGTTCCTTGCGTACAAAAGTTCGTTCTTATTTTATTCTAATTTCCCCTAGAAGATAGAAACCATACTGTCTCACGACGTATTTAACCCAGCTCATGTAACTTTTTAATCGACGAACAGTCGCACCCTACATAGTTCCTGCGTCCATGAGGATAAGTTAAGCCGACATCGCATTTTTAGTTATTATTATTTCTTCCTTAAGTTGCCTTAAGGTTTAGATCATATCTTCATCCAGTATTAAAGTGTTGTTAATAATATTCTGGATGTTGGCGTGTGATCGTTGAAGGGTATAACTATAATTATAATTATACTTCCCTGCTAGTTCTCCTACTATATAAGGATATTCTAGAATATAGCCAACTTCTAATTTTATATTACTATAAAAAACCCCCGATGTCACAATTATTTAAAATAATTGATATAAACTGTTTTTATTTATGCAATTTATATAAAAATGATTTGTGTACATGATTAATTATTAAAGGTTTTAACTCATTAAAAGAGTTTTTACCTATATATATTCTATTTGTCTTACTTTTCTTGTAATGAATAGAACATTTTAAATTATATCTACTAGTCAATGCTTTAATTAATAATTCTACCTCAGTAAGAGTATAATTATCTGTACATAATGTAATACCTCCGTTCTTAACGAATTGGCCATCATCACACATTCAATAAGCTATCGTAATGGGATTCAAGTATTATTCAATATTTGAAGGTATAATTTTTACATTATTTTTAGATAAGAAACTATTAGCTAATAAATTAAGTAATTCAAAACTATGTAACTTAAAATAGATAGAAGTATTAGTACTATTGTGTCTAGAATTTTTTCTAGAATAATACTTAATATCATCTATATTTAAATCTGTATTATTTAAAATATTATATATATCAGTAATATATTCTTTATGTTTGATAGTTTGCTCAAAAGTAATATATACTTTTTAATCTTTATATCTACCAATATGAGCATCACCTAATATACAACCAATCAATAAATCTATTATATTATTATTTAGTTTTTTCATATTTATTTGTTTATATTTATTATTAAAAGTGTATTGTATAATACAAGGTGCCAAACCGCGCACTCATTTTGTACACTCTTGCGCAAATTAGCCTGTTCTATATGTTATCATAATTCTATATTTCCATTTCTTTCAAAATGGTTCAGACTATGTCTTCATTTTTATTTTATACATATTTAAGATTTCCTTTAATATTTATTTACCACTTATCCAACCTTTTACAGCGAAAGCCCCAATACGACGCTTTGAGTTAGATAATGAATAAGATACATTTGATTTAGAATTTCCTCTAAATAAAACTGAACTTAAACGTTTAAATGATGAATCTACATTTTTTAATCCACCTTTCCATTTTAATGAATATATAGATCTATCTGCTCTGTAACGTTTAGTTAATCTACCTTTAACTTCTAATCTTATACCTCCCATGTTTTTATAACCTATAGAGTTATATATTGTGTTATGTACTTCTTTAGTATTAGTATAACTACCTAATAACTTATCTAAATTATTATTAGAGCCTGCGCCCATATTAGAAATTATTTTCAAATCTTTATATTTATCTAAAAATAAATCAACATTTTTAGCTAAAGTTCTTTCTTTTATTGTATTGATTTTAGGTAAATAAGCTCTATTTAATATACTAAACATACTTTTCATATAATTCATTTTCTTTTTTTTTAATTTTAAAGATAAAGCATTAGTAAAAAGATCTGTATTATAAGCAATAGATTTTATATTTATTATATTATATTCCACTTTCTTTCCTATTATTTTATTTAATATATTACTTAAAATAGGTAAAAGTATTTGTTTATTAAATTTATATTGATTAAGAGAATACATTAAATCATATTTTCTTAATAATTTTAGATATGTTTTCCAATATTTGCTAATAATAATACTCCATACCTTTTTCAGATAAAGATTTTTTAACTTTATAAATTTGTTTAAATATTTTAGTTTATACGTTAAAAATTTTCTTTTTGAAATTTTATTTGATATAAAAGCATATTCATTTTTCTGTTTATTTAATATTTCATATATTTTAATTATATTATTTTTATACAATAAGAAATAACGATTTATTAAGTTTTTACTTATTCTTTTATTTATTTTTAAATATTTATTCTTTAATATTTTATATTCTCTATTTACAATAAATAAAGTAATTATTGCTTTATTATTCGTATGTTTAACTTCCGCATTACTTACGTATATTCTTCTTAAAAAATTACGTCTTCTTCTAAGTAATATAAATTTCTTAGAACCTACATATTTATAATCTTTGAAATATAAGTTAAAATAACTTTGTATTATTTTATTAATATTTACATCATTAACTGGTATATTATTTAAATTATTTTTATTATAAGAATAAACAATGTTTTTCCATTCTTTAGAGAAAGAGGGCAAATATTTCTTATTTCTTATATCTCCTACTTTATTTCTCAAAGTAATAGTTTTAGGGATATTTTTTATATTATTATTAAATACTTTCATGATTATTTTGTTATAAATTTATTTTACTTTTTCTTTAAATATGATAAATAAAAGTGTTGGGTAGTATTAAAAGGATTATCGTTAATTGCATAACACTCACCTTATAGTCGTTGAACGTTTTTATCTTATAATTTATGCTAAGATAAACTTCGCTTCAAGTTTACTATCATTAGTAATCCTTGAAATTTACCCAATATATATTAATGATTTTATTTATAGTTTTATTTTGCATAAGTTAATGCATAATTTACTAATAAAAATAAAATATTAAAGGACAAACATCCCTAGCGTAGCTTTTCCAATAATCCAAGATCTTTCCTTATCGCATCTTGTGATCCTATGCCCTGCTTACGCAACTGTAAGATTTGTAGATAATCAAACAGTAAGGCAAGATTTAGCCGTTGAGCTTTTTAGATATTAAATACATAACTATCAAAAATAATAGCTAGAAAACATTAGAAATATTTCATAATATTTTCAATTATCTCTAATTTCTATATAGTCAAAATCCTACCTAAACTTAAATATATTTACAATAAATGCAAATATAAATAATTATATATGATTAAAAATAGTTGTAGCTTACGCTTACTACTCAAAATAACAAACAAAATAATTTATAATTATTAGACACTCCTGTTTACTCTTTACAGGGTCTGTGCCCCACATAAACTGTCCTCTAGCGATAGTTCCTTGCCAAAGGGTACTTACTATTCTAAAATAATAAGTTGAATTAGGCTGATTTACTAAAATGAGCTATATAATAATTTAAAAACTATAATTAATGTATTAAAATGACTCAGTAAAAAGCCACATTAATTACAATCTACTCTTAATCCTAAACCAATTCATTCATATGAAAGAAAAATAAAGGATTCTCATTGTCATATCGTCAATTACCTTATATTCTGAAAATTGTCTATCATACTCTATAATTAGTGACAGTAAAGCTGCATAGGGTCTTCTCGTCTAACTAGAGGTAAGCTGTATCTGCACAGCTATTCCAATTTCACTGAGTCAATCATAGAGACAGCTGTTGTATCGTTACACCATTCATGCAAGACCGCATTTAACGGCCAAGGCATTTCGCTACCTTAGGACCCTCACGTTAAGGCCGCCTTTAACCGGGGTTTCCGTCGACATCAAATAGTAGTGTATTCAATTATCTCAGTTAACCAGCCGGCACCGGGCAGATATCACACTTTATACATAGATTTTTAATCTTTCAGCAAAGTGCTGTGTTTTAATTAAACAGTCGTACAACATTATTTCATGCTTCTTCCTCTTTACTTGATATTAATCAAGAATAATGAGCCCTCCTTATTCCGAAGTTACGGTAGTCAATTTGCCGAGTTCCTTTATGATTGTTAGCTCATTTACGCCTTCGTATTCTCTACTAGCTTACTTGTTTCAGATTTTAGGTACGGTTATTGTTCATTTGCTATAAAATAACAAATATATTTACTATTTTTCCAGCACATTTTACACTAAAATGTTGTCCTTAGTAAAAAAGATTTTCTCATCGTTTAAATCTTTAGATAATATAAACTTAGAGGCCGTTACTTAATTATATCCATAAGCTTAAGGCGGAAAATTTTCTTTTCGTTACTCATGTCACCATTCTCACTTGAGTTAAATTAATATAATTCTATTTAAAAAATAGAAATCATAATATAGCTCAACGTTCTGCTACCCCATATAATTACATTAAAATAACTAATATAATATATTATGGACAAGGTTTCGGTATATTGTTTAGATCCGTTAAATTTTCGATGCTTTTATAACTTAACAAGCGCTCTGTTACGAGGTCATAAAATTATGGCTGCTTCTAAGCCTATCTCCTTGTCGACTTTAATAAAAACCTTCTTAATTTCACTTAACTAATAATTTAGGAACCTTAACTCTTGTTCTGGGCTGTTTCCCTTTCGACATACACGAGATTTTAGCTTATGTATTAAATAAGCTAAATCTTCTCCCTAAATAGTTTATATGATATCTATGAACTATCCATTTAGACAACAGGTTATTTATAAACCTGATCTCAATAATTAAATTATTAAAATTAAAATAATTTATACAACTAAATGTTATATTACTATTTTTCCGAAATACGATAGAGTTCTTTAACAAGACTTCCTCTATTAATTGCGTTTCGTATAGCTTGTCTCTTTATCCCCAAATATTCTGCAGCTTTAGTTAAAGTAGGAAAATCTAATATTTCATTAGTTTGGGTATTTAAAAGTCTAACAGATACTCCTTCACGTTCTGTAGTTTTAGCTGTAATATTAGCTAAAGCTTCAGGTGAAAGAGGATTATTATTTTTGTAATTAGTTGTAGCTAAAGATAATTTATCTCTAACTTCTTGACTAACTTCTTTTCCTGAATGGACTGAAGATAATAAATTTTTGTGCTCTTCTGATATTGTTTTTAATTTAAACTTAGCTATATTTTCAGCGCTATGTTTAAATCCTAATAAAGAATAAGCATGTTTTAATATATTATATTCAGGGTTTAAAAAATCCAAATAATACTGTTCTCTTTCAATAAGCTCATCTGACTTGCAATATTCTAATATTTCTAATGTGAAATTTGTATATCCATGTTTTAGTAAAGCAGCATGAATAGGTCTAGGGTTTATTTTTAATTCACTTTCCTTATAATATTCGCCCACTCTTTTTGATAAATTTAGACCACTACCCACATAACTATTACTATTTAATTTATTTATCCAACGATAAATACCTGATTTACCTTTATTATCAAGCAAAATTGCATTTTTATTTAAAAATGCATTACTATAACTTTTTATAGGTATTATTATAGATGGGTTATTAGTTAAATTTTTCATTAATTACTTTTATATTAAATAGAAAATACCGTAAGTTGTTATACTTTTTAATTAGAAATATAAATTTCACAAAATAAATAGAAAATATCTAGTTTTTTAATTATTTTATTGCCATTGCATCCTTTCAGATGAGGCCTGACTATATCTTAAGCTTGCGCCAACCAACATTTAGTCGATGAACTGCACACCTCTTTATTACGAGGCGCTTGGCTGCGGATAATCCATTATATTATCAATCATGATTTTACCTTACCTCGAGTCATTACCTGAGCCATAAGATGTATTACTACTCTTACTTGGTTATGATTGCTTTAGGATGTTCCCGCAATTTGATGGTTTATTGCAGAAGGTTCACTTCTACAAAAAGGCTGTACTTCAACCTTATCATTCTATGTCTGATAATTTAAGACATATCTTTGCCATTCCGAGTCTACATACTCACTGATAAAATCTTCATGATCCCCCAATTTGTACAATATAAAACGTTTACACGCCTTGTCTGAGATTAAATTCTGTACCTGCTAAGATATTTACTTAAATTGCCTACTATTATAGGTTTCGCAGAAAACCAGCTATCACAGTCAGTGTTGTCTTTCACTACACCTACCACAGTTCTTCGGAGATTTTTGCTACAATCACCCGTTCGGACTTTTATAATCCTGACCATGGTAAAATCACCGTGCTTCGGGTCTAACTTTAGACACTATTTCGTTATTTTAACGTTCGGTTTAACTACGCGTATACTCGCATCTAACGTTAACTTGGTGACCCATTATGCAAAAGGTACGTTCTTTTTATCGAACTGCTTATAAAACTACTATTTTTGTTTTTGTTCCCTCATGGTACTTTTCACTATCGCTTATGTATTATATTTAGCCTTAGAGGAAGGTTCCCCATTATATTTAAACAGTTTTGAGACCGTTCTACTTTATAGGCTACTCTACTTTCGCTCACGCTATTTATAGAATCTCTTTTGATTTCTTTTCCTGAAGTTACTAAGATATTTCAATTCACTTCGTTTAGTATTGGATTTCTCTTAGAGTTTGTATAATTATAGGATATTAGATCTCTATATATATAAATAATTCTCTTTAATACATAGCTTAAATTCCATAATAGTTTCTTTATATACTTATATAATTACAAGTAATACTTA